AATGCATTGTATGTCCCATAATAGGTCCCATCCTTCTACCCTTTCCCGGGAGTCGATGACTATTCATAGCTATTACCTTGACACCAAAGAAGAGTTCGACCCAATGCTTTATTTCTGTCCTAGTTGATCCTGATTCGACATTAAAAGTATATTGATTGTTCCCCAATAACCGAATACTTTTTTCTGTAAATACTGCATATTTGATTCCATCCATAAATCCATTTTCTTCCCTATGAGTTCCAGTATCGATAAGAATTCTAGTTCTTACTGTTCATATGTTATGGTATGAATATACCATACCAATTCGCTATGTATGGATGATGAGATTCCATTGATACAGAGTCAATTCCAATAGACTTATTGAATGTTCCCATTGGCGTGCATCCAGCAGGAATTGAACCTACGAATTTGCCAATTATGAGTTGGGCGCTTTAACCATTCAGCCATGGATGCTTAACAGGGATCATCGTACATCGTGAATAACCAAATTCCAATTGAAATGAAATCTTTAGGAGGAATCAATGAAACGACATCAATTCAAATCCTGGATATTCGAATTGAGAGAGATATTGAGAGAGATCAAGAATTCTCACTATTTCTTAGATTCATGGATCAAATTCGATTCAGTGGGATCTTTCACTCACATTTTTTTCCACCAAGAACGTTTTATGAAACTCTTTGACCCCCGAATTTGGAGTATCCTACTTTCACGTGATTCACAGGGTGCAACAAGCAATCGATATTTCACGATCAAAGGTTTAGTACTGCTTGTAGTAGTGGTCCTTCTATCTCGTATTAACAATCGAAAGATGGTCGAAAGAAAAAATCTCTATTTGATGGGGCTTCTTCCTATACCTATGAATTCCATTGGACCCAGAAAGGAGACATTGGAAGAATCTTTTTGGTCTTCCAATAGAAATAGGTTGATTGTTTCGCTCCTGTATCTTCCAAAAGGGAAAAAGATTTCTGAGAGTTGTTTCATGGATCCGCAAGAGAGTACTTGGGTTATCCCAATAAAGAAAAAGCGTATCATGCCTGAATCTAACCGGGGTTCGCGGTGGTGGAGGAACCGGATCGGAAAAAAGAGGGATTCTAGTTGTCAGATATCTAATGAAACCGTAGCTGGAATTGAGATCTCATTCAAAGAGAAAGATAGCAAATATCTGGAGTTTCTTTTTTTATCCTATACGGATGATCCGATCCGCAAGGACCATGATTGGAAATTGTTTGATCGTCTTTCTCCGAGGAAGAAACGAAACATAATCAACTTGAATTCGGGACAGCTATTCGAAATCTTAGGGAAAGACTTGATTTGTTATCTCATGTCTGCTTTTCGTGAAAAAAGACCAATTCAGGGGGAGAGTTTCTTCAAACAACAAGGAGCTGGGGCAACTATGCAATCCAATGATATTGAGCATGTTTCTCATCTCTTCTCGAGAAACAAGTGGGGTCTTTCTTTGCAAAATTGTGCTCAATTTCATATGTGGCAATTCCGCCAAGATCTCTTCGTTAGTTGGGGGAAGAATCAGCACGAATCGTATTTTTTGAGGAACGTCTCGAGAGAGAATTGGATTTGGTTAGACAATGTGTGGTTGGTAAACAAGGATCGGTTTTTTAGCAAGGTACGGAATGTATTGTCAAATATTCAATATGATTCCACAAGATCTATTTTCGTTCAAGTAACGGATTCTAGCCAATGGAAAGGATCTTCTTCTGATCAATCCAGAGATCATTTCGATTCCGTTAGAAATGAGAATTCAGAATATCACACATTGATCGATCAAACAGAGATTCAGCAACTAAAAGAGAGATCGATTCTTTGGGATCCTTCCTTTCTTCAAACGGAACGAACAGAGATAGAATCAGATCGATTCCCGAAATGCCTTTTTGGATCTTCCTCCATGTCCTGGCTATTCACAGAACCTGAGAAGCGGATGAATAATCATCTGCTTCCGGAAGAAATCGAAGAATTTCTTGGGAATCCTACAAGATCAATTCGTTCTTTTTTCTCTGACAGATGGTCAGAACTTCATCTGGGTTCGAATCCTACTGAGAGGTCCACTAGAGATCCTAAATTGTTGAAGAAAAAACAAGATGTTTCTTTTGTCCCTTCCAGGCGAGCGGAAAAGAAAGAAATGGTTGATATATTCAAGATAATTACGTATTTACAAGATACCGTCTCAATTCATCCTTCGGAACCATATCACATCCCGAATCTGGTTCCGAAGGATGAACCGGATATGGACAGTTCCAATAAGATTTCATTCTTGAACAAAAATCCATTTTTTGATTTCTTTCATCTATTCCATGACCGGAACAAAGGGGGATACGCGTTACGCCACGATTTTTTTGAATCAGAAGAGAGATTCCCAGAAATGGCGGATCTATTCACTCTATCAATAACCGAGCCGGATCTGGTGTTTCATAGGGGATTTGCCTTTTCTATTGATTCCTACGGGTTGGATCAAAAAAGATTCTTGAATGAGGTATTCAACTCCAG